ACTACTATCAACGGTTTGTGTAGCCATAAATCCGATTGTATTTATTGAGATCTGTTGACTTTGTATACCATTCTCCTGTAAATAAAGGATCTTATCAGAGATCCGTTGCGGTCTTGAATTCATATAAGAATGGAAACAGCAACCCTAGTCGCCATCTTTATATCTGGTTTACTTATAAGTTTTACCGGGTATGCCTTATATACCGCTTTTGGGCAACCCTCTCAACAACTAAGAGATCCGTTCGAGGAACACGGGGACTAGTTGAAGTAATGAGCCGACCAATATGCATTCAATATTGGTCGGCTCATTACTTCAACGGAGATAATGAAAAATCATTTCTTAGTTGGAACTTTCGGAGGTTCTCGAAAAAAGATAGCGAAAAAAATTATCCCTAGAGTCGAGACTAATAGAAATGTATAAACCAATGCTTCCATAGATTCGATTGTGGTTTACAATTATAGCTTCCATACCTGTTTATTGGGGATAATTTCCCTGATAAAGAAAGAGTCAAATGATTAAATCAAGATTTCTCTGATCCCTAATGTCAAATCACAAAAAGAGAGATGAAAAATACTAAATCAATTTTGTATCAGACTGTTTGTCTTATTGTAGTTGGATCTCCTAGTTTTTGGAATGCTCCAAATTCTACTTGAGTATCTAAATCTGGGTCAATACCAGCAAAAACATCTCTGAACAAGGTTCTAGCCCCATGCCAAATATGTCCGAAGAAGAAGAGCAGGGCAAAGGAAGCGTGTCCAAAAGTAAACCAACCCCTTGGGCTACTACGAAAAACACCATCCGATTTCAAAGTAGCACGATCTAATTCAAAAATTTCACCCAATTGAGAACGTCTAGCATATTTTTTCACAGTAGCAGGATCACTATAACTGACTCCATTGAGTTCACCACCGTAGAACTCAACAGTTACGCCTACTTGTTCAACGCTATATTTCGATTCTGCTCTTCTAAAAGGAACATCGGCTCTAACAATTCCATCTCCGTCTATCAAAACGACTGGAAATGTTTCAAAAAAGGTAGGCATGCGACGTACAAATAGCTCACGCCCTTCTTTATCTTTAAATATGGGGTGTCCTAACCACCCAACAGCTATTCCATCTCCATTGTCCATTGAACCTGCCCTGAATAACCCTCCCTTTGCCGGATTATTGCCAATGTAATCATAAAAGGCTAATTTCTCAGGAATTTTCGACCAAGCTTCTGATAAACTTTGATTTTCGGCCAGCCCGGCACTAACTCTTCGATATATTTCTTGCTGAAAGTATCCCTGATCCCATTGATAACGAGTGGGACCAAATAATTCGATCGGAGTAGTTGCTGAACCATACCACATAGTTCCGGCAACTACAAAAGCTGCAAAAAAGACAGCAGCGATACTGCTGGAAAGTACGGTTTCAATATTACCCATACGTAATCCTTTGTATAGACGTTGGGGCGGTCGGACACTAAGATGGAATAATCCCGCTAATATGCCCAATGTCCCTGCTGCAATATGATGAGAGGCTATTCCCCCTGGAACAAAAGGATCAAAACCTTCTACGCCCCATGCGGGATTTACTGACTGGACTTTTCCAGTTAGTCCATAAGGATCAGACACCCATATTCCAGGCCCGTACAAGCCTGTTACATGAAATGCGCCAAAACCAAAACAAGCCACCCCGGAAAGAAATAAATGAATTCCAAAAATCTTAGGCAAATCTAATGAAGGTTTTCCTGTACGTTCATCAGAAAAAATTTCTAGATCCCAATATACCCAATGCCAAATAGCTGCCAAAAAGCACAAGCCAGAAAACCCAATATGCGCCCCGGCCACACCCTCATAACTCCAAATACCGGGATCCGTTACCGTCCCCCCTGTAATACTCCAACCGCCCCAGGAATTGGTTATTCCTAAACGAGTCATGAAGGGTATAACGAACATACCCTGTCTCCACATCGGATCAAGAACGGGATCAGAGGGATCAAAAACTGCTAATTCATATAGAGCCATCGAACCGGCCCAACCAGCAACCAAGGCTGTATGCATTATATGGACAGAAATCAACCGACCAGGATCATTCAATACAACGGTATGAACACGATACCAAGGCAAACCCATGGAAATACCCCTTTTTCAAATAAAAATAGACACTATGTAACTTTATTGCATTGGAAAAGACTATGATTATCAACGGACCCCTGTTCTGTTCAGTGGATTATCTCGGAGCAAGGGTTCATATTTGTTCTATTCTATTGGTAATAACGGAACAATTATGTTTGTAGGAACAAAGAGAAACAGATTTATTTTATACCCGATAAGTACCAATACGCAATGGGGGTTGATACCTTTTTCTATGAGCAAATGCCGCCCTATTTGTTCATCATTGGAGGCTCTAGTCGTAAGAATTTTTTTTTAGTAATTCTCTCAGCTTTTATGACCTTTTCTAATGTATTCTAGACAGAATATCTGATAAAGAATATCAACCTTTATAATATAGGTTGATATTAGGCAGAGAATAGCCCGATTATTACGTTTCCATATCAAAGTGAAATATAGTACTTAATTCTTTTTTCTTTCAGTTAATGCCTATTGGTGTTCCAAAAGTGCCCTTTCGAATTCCGGGAGATGAAGATGCAACTTGGGTTGACGTATAGTGCGACTTGTCAGATATATTGGGTCATATGGGCTTTCCCCGTTCTCTTCCCCGATCGAGATATCCTTCCCTTCGCCTAAGAAAGAGTGATTGAATCATCAAAAATTTGGAGCGCGAAGTCCAACTAGATCCATTTGTAGGAGGATTCAGACTAATAGTATCAATTAGAATAATTTATGGTTGGCTTGGTTGAATCAATAAAATGACATGAAGTATCCAGGCTCCGTTTAAACAAATCCCAATTGGTAATATATCGAAAATTACTGCTTGTATGAAAAATTATTCCAAGTTCCAATTATAATATAAATGGAATAGATATAGGACTCATCTGAACCTTAATCACTCGAATAGACTAGATGAATTCAATATGTCAAATATCCCACTTTTTTGGTAAAGGCATGAACTAAATGAAAAAAAATCTTATAAACAAAAAGCGCGGTATTAGACGCATTTGACCTATATGTGCAAATAAAAATCGAGCAGATTTTTACCCGGAGTAGAGCGTAAACCTAAAAGAATTAAAGAGGCCCCCTCAAGAACAAGAAAATGACATCGTGGTTTGCATTCAATCTCGATGAAACAATAAATCAACGAGCAGTTAGTTCGAAAAATGTATCTCTTACGATACCTAGACAAATACTATTTGTTTATACATACTATTCTTTTTTTTTAATGATTTTTTTGAAATTAAAAATTAAATGATTTATTTACTTTAAATGTAATTTTCTATTCTATTTATGATTCCTTTTTTCTATTTTGTTTTGTATCTATATATGGAGTCTTCTTATCTTTTTACTACGATTTACTATATTCATTATCATTATATTGTCTTTTTTTTTTTTTTATTTGATAATTTTATATTTATAGTATAGAATAGTATAGAAATAAGTAAAAACTCATATTTATTGAAAAATAGAAGACAAAACCCCTCATTAGAAGTTCGAAGGAACTGCTATAAAAAAAAGAGGGCAGTAATCTACACATTGATTTTTTTCTTTTTCACATTTGTTTGAACCGTATGCATCAAAAGGTGCATGTACGGTTCCTAAGGGATACAATTTTACCCTAATCAACCGACTTTATCGAGCAAGATTACTTTTTTTAACCCAAGAGATTACGACCGAGATCTCGAATTATCTTGTTGGTCTTATCGTATATCTCAGTATAGAAGATCAGACCCAGGATTTGTATTTGTTTATAAATTGTCCTGGCGGATGGGTATTACCCGGAATAGCTATTTTTGATGCTATGCAACTTGTGCTACCAGACGTATATACAATCTGCATGGGAATAGCCGCTTCAATGGGATCTTTTATCCTGGTCGGAGGAGAAATTACCAAACGTTTTGCATTCCCTCACGCTTGGCTTTGGCGCCAATGAGTTTTTTATTTGAGAAAAAAAGACTATGCCTTCACCACAAGAAATATCAAGATATATTATGAGGAGTGTTAAGTAAAAAAAGTAAAAATAGCATGGCACTTTGAATTCGATATGCAAAATTTTGTTAGTTTTTTTTTCAAAACATTAGATTATGTATCGAGAGAGGAGTATGAGATAAAGGGGTATTCCCGATTTTTAATTTATCCGGAGTCCGTTTCAGCGTCACAAACTTTTTTTTTATACCAAAAGACTCTTAATCCTAACCTAACAATATTTATGTTTTAAAGAGTACGAAAATAAAAAAATTCCTTATTTCGGATCAAAAAGAAACTTTGGGATTGCTGAATTACAGACGAAATGAACGAAATTCATATATAAAGCAACGGAGCCGTCATAGTATTTTGAACTCACGAAAAGAAGGGTGGTAATTGGACGATTTACTGATCTGGATCTGATCGATTCTATTTTTCTTCGGTGGAAGAGAAAGGGTAATTCCATTGTCGAGCCGTATGCAATGCGCAAAAGATGCACGTACGGTTATTCAAGTTTATTGTTATTCCCTATCTTTTGTCTTCGCCTCATCATGCGAGATAGAGGAACCTTCTTGTTGTTATACCATCAGGGTAATGATCCATCAACCTGCTAGTTCTTTTCATGAGGGATCAACGGGCGAATGTATGATGGAAGCGGAAGAACTATTGACTTTGCGAGAAACACTCACAAAGGTTTATGCACAAAGAACAGGCCAACCTTTTTGGGTTCTAACCGAAGACCTGGAAAGGGATATTTTTATGTCAGCAAAAGAAGCCCAAGCTCATGGAATTATTGATCTTATAGCGAATGAAGGAGTAGAAATAGTAAAGAAGGACAAATGGAAAGAGCTGAAGTAGTCAAATTCGCAAATTCATATTTTATCTTTTGACTTTACTGGGTAATATTCTATATAACTAGAAATAATTGATACTCATCAGGTTCGGATTGATCTAAACCAGTCCCTTAGGTAAATGATTCAGCATGCCAACTATTAAACAGCTTATTAGAAACACAAGACAGCCAATCAGAAACGTCACGAAATCCCCCGCTCTTCGGGGATGTCCTCAGCGCCGAGGAACATGTACTAGGGTGTATGTGCGACTCGTTCAATTTATGAGCTGTGCTAGCAAAAGAAAAGAATTCCCAGTATCAATGATCGTTACCAGTGAATAGGATAAAACGGAAGAACTCTGGTCACTATCGAAAAAAAAGATCTGGCATATCCATCTATTGCGTATGAAATTTATGGTTTCCCTCGGTGTAATCCAAATTAGCTCGATTTAAGATGAGAAGCAAGTTCCCATTGATAGCAAATGCTATACAGTAAGCGGGAAAGTACTCTTTTTAAAGAAAAAAGATTCTGCTCCCATTTTTGCAAAACGGACTAACAGGGTCAGCTATCCAGCTAACCTTCAAAACTAAATACCGTTACTGTATAGGCAGATCTCGTTGTGAAAGACCTATTACTGGATAATTCATGGGTAGAGCCAAAGATTTTGAATTGTACAAGTTATCAATAACGTTGACTAAACGAAGGAAAGGGCTCCGGTGTATAGAGAGGACCTCACCGTTTAAGAAGTAACCATAGAAACGAAGGAATCCACTATTTCTTTATTCATCTAGATTTACTAAGTTTTTTTTGATACCTAGTATCAATCCAATTTCTTCTTTCATTTGGAGTTGGGGCGAAATGCCTCGAAAACAAGAAAAAATCGTGGTCGGGAAGGTTATAGTAGCAAAAGCCATTGGAATTCTTTTTATACATTGGAAAAATCCGTTTTGTTATTACCAGTGAGGGAAGAAGAAATAACTCAAAGATAAAAAAAATCAATTAGTTATTTAGCAAAGTTTCATTTATTCAATGACCAGAGTTAGACGAGGATATATAGCTCGGAGACGTAGAAAAAAAATGCGTTTATTTGTATCAAGCTTTCGAGGGGCTCATTCAAAATCTATTCGTATTATTGCTCAACAGAAAATAAGAGCTTTGTTTTCGGCTCATCGAGATAGAGATAAGAAAAAGAGAGATTTTCGTCGGTTGTGGATTACTCGGATAAACGCAGCAATTCGCGAAACCGAAAGGGGCGTATACTATAGTTATAGCAAATTCATACATGATCTGTACAAGAGGCAGTTAATTCTTAATCGTAAAATACTCGCACAAATAGCTATATTAAATAGGAATTGTCTTTATAGTATTTCCAATGAGATCATAAAAAAAGAAGATTGGAAAGAAGCGCCCGAAATTTTTTAAACAAAGTTCCCCGGAGAAGGAACTCCGGGAAGGGAAGATAGAATAGAAATTAGTCCAAAAATATAAAATACAATAAAGTCGTAAAAATGCACAAAGGCATTCAATATTAATAAAAAATTTTTTCTTTCTCGATTTTTATTCCGAGACAACAAAAAAATCCGGATTTTTGGATTTTTTCGAGCAAAACATCACTTGAATAAAAAATAGTAAACCTATTGTTTTTTTGTTCGAAAACCCCGAAAACCCGTAGTTCTAACGGCCGACTTGGTTCTTTCAAATTGTTTCTCGTTATTAAGAAAGGGTAACAAAGAGAGAATACGAGCTTGTTTTATAGCAATAGTAATTAATCGTTGTTGTTTCAGAGTCAATCTATTCACGCGCCTCGATAATATTTTTCCCTGTTCACTAATAAATCGACTAATTAAACTCATGTTTCTATAATCAATTCGGTCCCCCGATTGGAGCGGGGGCAAACGCCTGCGAAAAGGCCGCTTGGGTTTAAGGAAAGATCGCTTGGATTTATCCATGGTTTGTTTAGTTTATTTATTCCTTATAATATCAAAAATATTCTACCGAAAATCCTATTTTGGTCGGATCTAAAAAAAGAAAAATTAGAAATAGGATTTGGTTTTTTTATTCTTTTCTTTAATTTGAATTTGTTTATTTTATATATGTTATATATATGTTATCCTTTTTTTTTATATTTCTTTTTTTTATATGCGCTTATCGCTTATATTATTATCCATTTCTATTCTATAGAGCTTCGAGTCCGGAATCCTTTTTTTATATATTCTATATTTTTTAATAGTGTTTCTTTTTTTTTTTTTTTAATTCTATATATTAGATCTTATTTATTTCCTTATTTATTGCATAAAATAATATGTATGTTTTTGATTACATTTTCGTATAATTTTTTTATGCATACATATAAGGAAATATATGTATAATATAGGTCCTTTTGTACTCGTGCTTTAAAAGACGATACACAGACGCCTGGTTCGATCTATTTCTTTATCTCTACATGAATTGTATGCTTGTAACAATAGGGACAGAATTTTTTCAATTCCAATCGACTGGGTGTGTTGCGTCGATTCTTTTGAGTAATATAGCGGGAAATACCCCTTGATTTCTTATTAACATTCTTTCGAACACAACTAGTACATTCCAAAATAACACTTACTCGGACATCTTTACCCTTGGCCATGAACCCCCTTTTTGTGTGAATTGTTTATTCAAGCAACTCTTTTATTTTCGACCCAAAGCGGAAAGAAAGAAAAAATAAAAATTGCTAACTAGAAATACACTTCAAAAAATTTCGTTGCAGTAACTAGCGGAATAGTAAATAGAATTCAGTAGAGTTCGAAATCCATTTTTCCTCTAACTATATTTCTAATCACAGTACGGTATTTGGACAGTATTTCATTTAAGTCTCGTGTATGAGACTTTTGCCCTAGATCCGCATTTTTTTTTTCCGTTCTCACTCTTATTTATTAATTGAATTTCTTAATTGAATTTTAAATTAGAGCCTGAGCCCAAGCTTTGCTGAGGTTGAATCCTTTTTTCTTTCTCCCTTTTCAAATATAAGGTTAAAGGGAGAAAGGGCGGGGAATTATTCACAGATAGTGGATCCTTTTTCTAATCTTCGTTACCCCCTTAGCGTGTCAATAACTAGAACGAAAAAAAGGGGAATGTTAACGCATCCGGGAAAAACCGATTGATTTCTATCAATAGACCCGCTAAAGATCCGAACCACAAAGTACTTAGTACCGGTGCCACGGAGAGATATGTTTTTAGATCTCGCATTGAAAATCCTCCTTCTTTTTTCTTTATTTATATATTGTAACTATTGTAACACATAAGAATAATAATACATATATATATAATAGATGATCAGATGCATATGTATTTAAAAAGAAAAACCACTTGTATTTGTACATGAAATTCCTAAAGCAAATTAAAATGTACAACAATCCGGTCGATAATATTTTATACCTTTATTTTAAGGTAAAAAAAGTAAAAAGATGCATCTTTCCTACTGCCCTAAAAGCCTTTTTTACTTTACAGCGTATATGTATCCAAAGACTTTTATATTATATCTATATTATTATATATATATATTATATATGATATTAGGATATGAAATGATATTAGGATATGAAAAAAATAAAAAATGGCAAAATCCATTGTGTATCTAAATATGAGAAATAATGATGTGGAAAAAAAGAAAAGGATTCTTTACAATAACACTGTAAACCTATTAAAAGGGATGTAGCGCAGTTTGGTAGCGCGTTTGTTTTGGGTACAAAATGTCACGGGTTCAAATCCTGTCATCCCTACCTATTACTTTTCCTCTGAGAAGTAAAGAGGAATTAATTGAGATCGATGAAATCGATTCAAATTGGACATCTATAATCTGTCATTTTTAGAATACTATTCTAAATTACTTCTAAATTACTATATTTCTAAATTACTATATAATAATAATACTATTAATATAATATATATCATCATCATATCATAGTACTCTATATACATATAACACATATACAATTCGAACTATATATTCGATACTTATATATATGTGATATGGATGCAGGATAGAGTATTGGGTTACAAAAGGAATCCTTTTCTTTTTTTCTTCACTGTCTATGATAAGAAAGCGCTCTTAGTTCAGTTCGGTAGAACGTGGGTCTCCAAAACCCGATGTCGTAGGTTCAAATCCTACAGAGCGTGATTCCATTCTTGTTAGTTCTAATTAGACTGAAATAATGGAAGAAAAATCGAAAATTGACCTCCTGTGGCTTAAAGAAAGGAGGTCAATCAAAAAAAAATTGTTAACTAATCAAAGGTCTAATTGATCACCACGCCTATATTGTAAATATGCAGTTACGAATAATCCAGCCAAAGTAATAGGAATCAAACCTAAGACGATTCCAAATAGAAGTACTTCAATCATTTCAATTTCTTTAAAAGGAAAAAAAGGGGGAGAGGTAATATCTATCTCTAAATTAATTGTACATGAATCTCAATAACCGAAATTTTTTAAATTTAGCTAGAAAATAAAGTAAAGAGCTATAAAGAACTTAAATAAAAAATACATGAAATCCTACAGAAAGCTTTTTTTTATGGTTATCGATTGTTGATTCAATTTATTTCAAATAAGTCGTATCTTGCTCAGACCAATAAATAGAGCTGAGGTTATAGTTAAAGCTGCTAGTAGAAAACCGAAATAACTAGTTAGAGTAGGCATGAAGGAGCTAAATCAAATATGTTTTTTTTTTATACATATATTTATAAAGCACTTACCTAAGTTTACATTTTTTTGTGAAAGATAGGAACGAAAAAAAAATCCCAATTGAAAGAATAAGTTCAATTTATTCCTCAATCATTACATTTAGTACATTCTAGTTATATCTATAACTAAGAAAGATAAAAGAAGAGGGGTAGAAAAAGAAATTGACTCATTGTCTGCTACATCTACAAATTTCGTGATTTCTAATCAACCGATTTTTTGAGCAACTCTTGGAGTAACCTAATAAAAAGAAATAAGAACTACTTTGTTAAAAAAAACTCTTACTATCGAAGAAGAAAACAGTAAAAGCATTTCTTAATTGAGCAGTTCCTTTTTTTATGATAAGAAAAAGGATATCAAATCGAATACTATCTCCTACCTACTCCTATT